TGGGTAGACATAAAAAGAGTCAGTATGCTTGTGAATTCTTTGCTTCGGACCAAAGTAACAAACATTCTAATTGGATTAATATCAGCTACTTTAGATTAGATCCTTTTTTATTTTAGTCATTCATTGAATGATAAATAACTACAAGCGATGGGGATATACGATTTAAATAACGGAAGATCCAATATTTTAAAATTGTATCTAGAATGACGGGAAAAGTGGAAACAAGACCAGATATAATTTGATCGTTATAAACAAATCCAAAATCTTTGTAGATCGAACCAATCATCAGTTCCCAACCGTGGGGCGAATGGAATCCGATACATAAATCAGTTAATAAAAGAATAGAAAATGCTTTTATTGTGTCACTTAAGTTATATATAAATTCCTGAATCCAAGAGTTAAGAATAATAAGTTCATTATTACACAGAATAGAATAACCACTTAGAATAATGAAACAGATTATATTTGTCGAGAAGTGCAAAATCGTCTGAATAAAATCCCCGTTGTGCATCTTGATCAATTGAATCGTTTCTTTGTGGATTCCTATATGAAGTTTTTGTAAATGTATCTTCGGGTATTCCTTTATCATTTCGTCCAACAGGAGTAGCTCCTCTAATTCTATAAATTTTGCTAGAACACTCTTTTCTTGAATATCATTCAAGAAAGTTTCGGATTGTTTAGTATTCCACCAATTAGTAACCCAAGATTCCAGATTTTTATGAAATGAGAGAGAGATCCACCAGGGTAAAAAGACTATAGATGCAATAAATAGAAGGGGAATAAATGTTTTCTTTTTTGCCATTTTTTTTCATCTATAAATTCAATTGTTAATAAACCAATGTTATCCGTCGACTCTATGTGATCAAAAATTTATATAAAGCATGAGTTCTATTACAAGGTATAAAATCTATGAAGCTATTCTTTGCCGACCTTCCTTGATAATTTGGAATAATAAAAACTTATATTTTTTCCAGATATTTCAATGGGTCAAATTCGAAGCAATTCTTTCCTTTCGACAAATACCTGAAAAACCCACTTCAAGTAAATAATTCAGATTTTGAAACAAAAAATAAAACTATCGAAATATCAAATATTTCGAAAAAATGGAGATAAATTTATGAATGTTATAATTCAAAATGGGTGGCAAAACAATACAAAAATTGGAGAGTTTTTTTTACCCCCAGCTGAGAATGAGAAAGCAGTTAAAAAACTTCAATTGGTACACGCAAGAAATAGGCCAATTCCGCAGCTTTTTGTTCAATTTCTCGTGGAGTCAAATTCTCATCAGTACGAGTCAACGGTATGGCCCCTTGGCCTCGGATTTCCAGATAAAGGACACGACGAGTAGAAATACCCTCTTTAAGTTCTATTCTTATCGACTGAATATCTTTTATAAGGAATCGTAGGAAGATGCGACGATTTTTTCCAGGGAATCCCCAACGAAAAATACACACTCTACCTTCTTTTCTATCGAATAGATCATAACCACTACCTACATTCCATGAAATTGTGCACCACAAATAGGAGCTAATAAAGAGGCCTGCGATACCATAGAAAGACATCACGATCCCTTGTGGAAAAAAAAGGATTTGCTGAGAAGGAAATAAAGATATCACATTTCTACCAAGATAGCTGGAAATTCCAACCAATAAGAAGCCTAATGAACCTAAAAAGAGGATAACGGCCCAGCAAAAATTACTTGTTTTTCGAGACCCTGTTATAAGTTCTATCCATATACGTTCTGATCGCCAATTCATACTATATCGAGTTGCATTTAATTGAATTTTAAAAATAATACGTAAAGTAAAACGAGTTTTACTTTACGTATTATTTTTGTTTCCGAAGTAACTCTCATCAACTAGCACCATTATATTATGATTATGGTGTGAATTATGGGTAATTCATAAAATTAGTTTTATATAAGAATATCCCCTTCATAGAACTGACCCCGTCATAGATATCTACATACATTGACTTTTAAACATCTATCGATTCGATCCTAATCTTGAAAATAATTTGAATTAAATTACTCGTTTTCACATACATAAAAGTTCCTTCTTTTATGTTTGGAAGAAATCACGTGTTATACCATATTTAACTTTCTACTAAATTGATCGCTGTGTTATAATTCAAATCTAAGTATTGAAAAAATCAGATTTGGCCCCATTGTGCCTAAACAATCTTGTTTCTTTGAACATGAAGAAATAAAGAAGCCATTGCAATTGCCGGAAATACTAGGCCCACTAAAGGCACCAAAATAGAGGGAAAGTTGATAGTTGTCATAGAATGGGGTACCTCGATTTATTATTTGTACCTGTTTTTTATATTGTTCTAAAAATATCTTAATTCGAATTCTAATTATCTAACTAATTATATAATTATACTAATTATATCTAATATATCTAAGTGAGTATATACTCAGTGCAATTATTTATAATTTACTTTCATACTCAACTTTATTTTTATTTAAAGGAAAGAATGCAGCTGAAATAACTCACTT